TTTGACTACGTACCACTAAAGGGTTTAATCGCAAACTTGACAGATAACCCAGAAACTCTAAATTATCTTTAGATAATTGATTTATATTGACCTTTTGCGATTGAAACCATACGGAAAAATAACATTGCCATAAATTAACAAAAAAATATTTCCATTTATTCATCAGAAGCGGCGTATCCTTTGTTGCCAGAATGCATCTTCCGTGATATCTAACATAATGTATGAAAGGATCCTTGAGCAACCCTAGGATCGCCGGAAAATTATTAACAAAAACTTTGAAAAAATGTTGTATTTTTCCATAGAAAAAAATTCGCTCAAAAAGGACTTCATAAGATGGCGATCGTAAATGCGAAGACCGCTTGCGTAGAAAAAAAAAGATGGATTCGTATTCACATACATGAGAATTATATAAGAACAAGAAAAATCTTGGATTCAAAATTGATTTTTTTTTAATATAAAAATTCTTACAATTGCAATACTCGTATAAACAGAACCGAAAAAAATGCAAAGAAGAGGCATCTTTTACCCAGTAACGTAGGATTTGAACCAAGATTTCTAGATGGATGGGGTAAGGTATTAGTACATCTAACACATAATTAAAATGTGCTAATTTGTCTTCTAAAAAGGGAAATATTGAATGAATTGATTGTAAATTATAAGATTTTTTTAATTGTTTTCCTTGAAAAGAGGATCCTAATCTTAGGGAAAATGGAATTTCGACAATCACTGCAAATAAAACAGATATCATTTGATAATAGAAAAGACTGGTATGCCCCAAAAAGGAATTTTGGTTCAAATCCTTAGTGGGAATAATCAAACGATTCTGTTCATACATTCGCAAAATTAAGCGTTTCACAATTAGTGAACTATATTTTTTGTCATAATCCGTATTTTCCAAGAAAATAGAGCGATTTCTATTTAATCTATTTAAACCATGATCATAAGCAAGTACATAAATATACTCCCGAAAAAAAAGTGGATATAGAAAACTCTGTTGCCGAGCCCCATCGAACTCTAAATATCCTTGAAATTTCTCCATTTGGATTGAAATTCGATTTGAACTGAAGGTAAAGTCTTTATTTTCTTGAGTTCTGAAATGACACATAGTGCGATACAGTCAAAATAAGGTATTAGACTACGAAAGCTATAGATACCTCATAAACAGGTAGACTGTTAACCGGATTCTCTATCTTTAATAGGTTTCTGTTCGTTATATTATAGAATAACAAAACAAGATGATTAGAAATCCTTTATTTTTTAACCTAATCGCTCTTTTGATTTTGGAAATATATATATTTTTTATCAATATACTGCTTCTTTTACACACTCCAACCTAATCCAAATGGACTAGTTAAAAAAATAATTAGGACTCATGAAAAAATTGATAATAACACGCAAGAAAAAAATGCCTTCCCATACCCGTATTAGGCACTAATCTATTTTTAACATTTAATTAGTTCGGGTAATTTTTCAAATTACGAATGGAAGCTCGTTTCTTTTTTTTTTTCCTGGAATCAGGAAAACTGGGTTTTTTATCCATCCATTTATATTTATTCACTTGACCCAAATTGGAATTCTTTTTTTTTTTTCGATATCAAAATAAGGTTGTACCGATCAGGAAAGCAAAAAAAAATGTTATCTGAATTCTCCCTTGATACGACATGCTATTTTTTCCATTCATTCCTTTCAGGATCAGTCGTGGTCTTACAAACTCTACCGCGGATCTGGACGAATCCTTTTCTTCATACAAATGTGTAAAAGATGCTAGTCGCACTTAAAAGCCGAGTACTCTACCGTTGAGTTAGCAACCCCAAAAAACAAAAAAAGAACGTACTGCAAATATGTAGATACAACCAGAATAAAGAAAAAAATCCGGTCGTGTGTCAGGGATAAATAGATCCATTTATCTATGAGAGAATTATATTTGGTCCATACACTGTTGTCAATATGATTATGAATTTTTCATATAGTGAAAAGAATAGAAAAAATAAATAAATAAAAAAGCTTAACCCCTTGGTTCATTAGTTCATACAATGAATGAAAACTAAGCCAGTTAAGGTAATCTCAAATCTTTTTATACTTTTTAGACCCATTTTTTATGGCCTTTAATTTTTTATGATGAATAAATTATTCATATAATAATATAATATATATATATATTTGTTTTATTCAGAATTAATAATATATTATTTTATATTTATATACAGTATTATTTTCTATATAACAGTAAAATTTTGTATTTATAAAAAAATTCGAATTTATATAATCTAGATCCAAATTTTTTTTTCATAAATTTGTTTATGATTATAAAACATAGTAGGGTATTTTTTAGTATTCGTACCTTAGGAGGAATACTAAGTAATAAATAGAAATTCTAACAAATCAAAATAAATATGATGGAAGTGAAAGAGGAGGAAAGAGAAGAGTAGATAAAATTTGATATCAAGCTATATACGAGTCTTTCACATCCTCTTTTTTATATTTCATTAATTCAATTTCGTTTTATTAAGACTTAATTCCGTAAAAATCCCAGCCTTCTTTGAAATATCATGAACTGTTCTTGTTGGTTGAGCTCCTTTTTTAAGAAAATCGAGAATAGCAGGAAGATTTAAAAAAGTTTGATTTGTTATCGGATCATAAAAACCCACCTTGCTAAGATCTCTTCCTTCTCTTCGGGATCGAACATCAATTGCAACGATTCGATAAACGGCTCATTGGGATAGATGTATATGAATAATACCCCCCCTAGAAACGTATAAGAGGTTTTGGCCTCGTACGGCTCGAGAAAAACAAATTCAATGAGTAGAAGTTCACTTTAACTCTCTGTATAAAATTCAAATAGTAAATTCAAATAAATATTAAATAGAGAAATAAAAACATTAAATAAATTAGCCAGTATTGAAACCCTAAATATTTTTTCCATAAAAAGCATTCATAACATTCGTACTCTCGTAACTCAAGTTAAACAACTCTCAAATATCTCACCGGAGAATCCTTAAGTACTTTTTTTATTGAGTAGTCTCTAGCCCTTTTTTTGTTTGTCTCAGCTTTTAGAATCAATTTTTATTCTTCATTCTGATCTAGTTTTTCAAACAATTGAAAACAGGATTTCCTTGTTTCAGGATTCTTTATCCTTACTTTGAATCTTTAGGTTTAGACATGACTTCGGTGATCTTGAATCGTTTTATTAAAAAAGGGCAGCAACAAGCCCCTTATTTTGTTTATGATTTCTTCTATACAAAGAATCATACAAACGCTTGATTCACGCATGATAGACTTTTGATTCAAAGAATTTTACAATTTTAAGAAAATTTCCTTTTCCATTGTAAAATTGCTTGAAAGGACTTTTTTTTCAATATAAAAAGACTTACGAAGTTGTTCCAACTTATTGATTCGCACTAACCCTAGATCCTTACTCCTGCGAAAGGAATAAAAACTTTCTATTCTCCTCGAGCTCCATCCTGTACTCTTTTTTATATTCCAAAAAAGTGTAGGACTCTTGTAAAATAGAACACAAAATGTCGAGCCAAGAGCACCTATATTCCTATATAAAAAGTGGCGGATGAAAAAATCCACAGCAGATAATGTCCTTCAATTCAAGTCGCACGTTGCTTTCTACCACATCGTTTTAAACGAAGTTTTACCATAACATTCCTCTAGTTTGTGTAATTGATTCAATTATGGAATCATGAATAGTCATAGTTCAGTCAGTATATCATAATCTATACCTTTTCTTTCTCTATGAATGGAATAGTGAATTTACGCGTAAAGGTTCAGTCAGAATTAAAATGAATCCCATATTAGTTTGAATAGAAATCTCTATTTATATAATTTATATATATAAATAGAGATTTTTTTTATTAAAACTCTTAGAATCTATGGTTCTACCTTACTTACCCGCATCACACACAAATTAAAAAAGCAAATAGATTTTTTTGAATTCGGTTGAAATAATGAAAAATTAAGTTTATTCTTCTTTTCATTTCAATATTTTATTCTTAAAAATTTTGGATTTTTAAACAGAAAGATGGTGTACAAAGGCAATAGAAGATTGATTCTGTAATCACTGTACTCTGGGACGGAAGGATTCGAACCTCCGAATAGCGGGACCAAAACCCGTTGCCTTACCGCTTGGCTACGCCCCATTTCGCTTTTTATTCAAGACTACTAAAAGAGTAATATTCCTATTGGTTGTTCGTCAATTCAAAATTAAATATAGATTACATTGGTGCTAGAGTTTTAACACGTGTAGATAGCAAATCAAACTTACTTTATTGATCATTACATAGAATTCAATTAAGATATTGTATGAAAATATTATTTCTTTCATTCTCATAAGAGAATGAAAGGATTTTTGATTGAGTAAGTTCAACAAAGTCTTTTTAGACTATCTTTCTTTATTTTTTCCTTATATAAAAAATATATTAATAACTCAATCAAAATTAAATTATCCACAAGAACACCAATTTTTGTTATGCTTAATATATTTAATTTGATCTGTATTTGTTTTAATTCCGCCCTTTTTTCAAGCACTTTTTTAGTCGCCAAATTGCCAGAGGCCTACGCCTTTTTGAATCCAATCGTAGATGTTATGCCCGTAATACCTCTTTTCTTTCTTCTATTAGCCTTTGTTTGGCAAGCCGCTGTAAGTTTTCGATAAAATTCTTAATACTGTCTTAAAAAAATTCACGATTTTTATTCTTCCAACAATTCAAAAGATAAAAAAAAATCTTGACGTATGAACGAACTCTCAATTCAAACATTGCATTTTTTTGGTAGCCATACTAATACTAAATCTGGATCATTTATATTTCCTAAATTTTATCCTCTTTTCCCTAAATGAAAGAACCTAATTAGATTCGAGTTCACCAAAAAAATATCTAGATGTTGGTATGCAAATCTGTTTGAATATGAAAGATTCGACTATTATCTTAATTACAAATAACTTTCTGAAACCTTTTTTTTTATTTATTGGTATCAAAATTAGATATTTGATATAAAAATAGAGAATCTATTCTCTTTTTTTTTTTTTAGTAAGATCTTGGAGATTGTGTAATGCTTACTCTCAAACTTTTTGTATACACTGTAGTTATATTCTTTGTTTCTCTCTTCATATTTGGATTCCTATCTAATGATCCAGGACGTAATCCGGGACGTGAAGAATAAAAAAGAAAGGTTTTTTATTGCTTTATTTAATTAGTGGAAATGCTCGAATTTTATTAGGATTTTATCTATTACACACCATCAAAAGGAGAAGGGGAAAGAGAGGGATTCGAACCCTCGGTACGATTAACTCGTACAATGGATTAGCAATCCAACGCTTTAGTCCACTCAGCCATCTCTCCTAATCGAAAAGGGATACTTAATTAGGTTTCATTAAACAAAAAAAAAAGGCTTAAAAAAGAACCTTCTCCGCTTTATTCTTAAAAAGCTTTCTTTTTTTTTTTTAGATATTCTTTATTATATATATATTTTTTCATTTTCTATATTTTATTATATATATATAATTTCTTTTTTATTATATAAATATATTTATCCTCTATTTATATATATAATATATATATATATTACTATATATATAATAACTGTTTTTATAGAACTTTCTCAGTAATTCTAGTTACATTAAAAATTTATCTAAAGATTAGATAAAGAAAAGGCGCGAACTCGAAAGAGAAATAAATAAAACCATAATCATAGAAATAGAGAATCCTTTTTTTATTTTGTCTCGTCAAAACACAAGTAAAAGATCTTTTTTATTTTAATAGCCTGGCCTGGTCAGTCCCCAGCCGGGCCTTTTTTTGTTAAAATTAAAAAGACTCATCCGATGGATTTTTAGACAAAAAAAGATTTGAAATTAAAAAAAAGTGGAATTGAATTCGCTTTTACTAATTTTATTAAGTCCACGCTAGAGTTTTCTAAATTTTTTCAGATTTTTTTATTACACCCCCGATTACTTTGTTCGACAAAAGGTTAATTTATATGCAATAATTGCATTGTAGCGGGTATAGTTTAGTGGTAAAAGTGTGATTCGTTCCTTTAATCCCTTTAATAGTTAAAGGGTCTCTCGGTTTGATTCATCTTCCGATCAAAAATTTTATTTCTTAAAAGGATTTAGTCCTTTCCCTTTCAATGAAAGATTCAAGGAAGATTATAGATTCTCGTAATTTGTATCCAAAGACTCTAATCAATTGTAAATTTGGATTATGAAATTCCGAAACATAATTTTTGAATTGGATGACTATTGACAATTCAATAAGTATAACAAGAGGATCCATGGATAAAGCTAGAAAAGTGTCTTTCTAATCGTAACTAAATCTTCAGTTCTATTCATTGTTTGGTATAGAAAAATTGAAGCAAAATAGCTATTAAACGAGAACTTTGGTTTACTAAAGACATCGACATATTATATTGTTTTAGCTCGGTAGAAACCAAATACTTTTCCTAAGGATTCCGTTAAATAGAAATAAAGAACGAAGTAACTAGAAAGATTGTTCGAGTTCGCCTGATCTATCTTCTAGAAGGATCATCTAGAAAGCAAAAATTTCTGTGAAAGTACCCAGACGGAAAAAAAGCTAACATAGATGTTATGGGTCAATTTTTATTTCGTTCCCGTCTTTTTTTTATTTGGGAATTTCTCCATCCATCATAAAGGAGCCGAATGAAACCAAAGTTTCATGTTCGGTTTTGAATTAGAGACGTTAAAAATATAAAAATGATCGATCGACGTCGACTAAAACCCCTAGCCTTCCAAGCTAACGATGCGGGTTCGATTCCCGCTACCCGCTCTAAATTCACAATTGCCCCTTTTTTTTATTAGAGACAATTTTCTATATTAGAATTGTCTAATAGCAATTGTGTATTGAATTCACTTCAATACACAATTGCTAAAAAGATTTCGCACATTCTTTTTTTTTAACAATTGGAAAGTAAAAAAAAGCGAAAAGCGTCCATTGTCTAATGGATAGGACATAGGTCTTCTAAACCTTTGGTATAGGTTCAAATCCTATTGGACGCAATATCAATATATCTATATTGATATTTATCTATTATTTCCATTTCTATATATTTATATAATATCTATTTCGAAAAAAGATAAGAAATAAATAGACTAAGAAAGAAATTCTGAATGCTTTAAGATTTAATATTAAACAGATATTAGTTATATACTTCTTTCTATTATATATACGTGACTTATAGACTTCTATTTTCTATTTATAGAATTTCTTAAAAATTTAATTAAAATTAAAGAGTCAAATTGACTAAAGAATCAAAAATAAGAACGATCCGTTTCGTTTCTTTTTTTATACTTTCTCCTGAAGTAGAAAACGTTCTAGTTGCTCTTGAATACCTTCTTTCAAAAAGCTTTCTGCTTCAGCGGTTAATGTCTTGGTAGAGGCTATGATTTCTTCAAACTGAGGTTTATTCGTTTTTAAGTAAGTGCGTAACTGAACGAGAAATTTTCTTACTTGTCCAATTTCTAATCCATCCAGATAACCATTT